TGTTTTCCATTCTATATTCTATTCTGATACCTGGAATTCGATTGCCGATCAATTCTATCTAGAAAGGAAGCCATGGAATTGACTTTGAGATACCAAATTTTCTCTTTTGAAAGAGATTTTGAAAGAGAAGAGATATACTATGCTTTTCTATTTCTAGCCAACTAAAAAAAGAAAAAAATGAATATTAATACATAAAATAAGTAAACTAAGAGATAAGAAGAAATACGGCTACCGCCTACATATTTGAGACTTTCCGCTATAAAGAAACTCATAATGCCGGCCCCATTGATAATTCCATCAATTACTCGTCTATCAAAAAACAGAGTCAATTCTACAAGTTCTTTTATACCCTTAGTTAACAATCGTGCATAAAGGGTATCTATGTAACCCCGATTATAGGACCAATCATAGATCATGTTTATTGATTTATCCCAAAAACTTTTTTTAGGACCTTTTTTGACAAAAAAATTGAGGAACTTAAAATTTTGTAAGGATGAATAAACCGGTTTATAGAAAGAAAAAGCTATAAATATTCCAAAAAAAGCTACACTGATTGAAAAAGCTGAATTTGTTACAAATTCAAAAAAATCCGCAGAATTCTTTGCATTCTGATGCAAAAGGTTTAAAGATGGACTTAACAGTTTAGATAATATATCTAACTCCCCTCCTTCTTGATTAAATTGATTAAAAGGAATTCCTATTGCTCCAATAAACAAAGTAAATAATCCCAAAACTAACATTGGAAATAACATAGTATTCTCTGATTCTTGCGGATAAGAAAAATTGCTTTTAGTTGCAAAACAAGTAATAACAAAATGGTGCCTTATCTTTTTTACAGTACCGTAAATTTGAGAGCTTTTCTTAGAAAAAAAAGAAGCCCGTTGATTATTATTCATTATTAATAAAGCTAATAAACATATTTTTTTTTTTAACATTTTTGATTCTCCCTTACCCCATACAGATAGCGAATAGAGCGCACTGTTTTTTTTTCCGTTGTAATTTGTAAAATGAACATTGAAATGCCCCCCAAAAGTAAGTAAATAAACCCGAAACATATAAAAAGCAGTTAATCCCACCGTGGAACACGCTATTATTGCGAAAATAGGTGAATACAACCAACTATCATTAAGAATTTCATCTTTAGACCAAAAACAGGCGAGGGGTGGAATACCACAAAGGGAAAGAGTTCCTAATAAAAACGTTGTTTTTGTAATTGGAACACGTTTTGTTAACCCCCCCATAAGAATCATATTCTGGCTCTTATATGGGGAATAGCCAACAATAGCTTCCATTGAGTGAATAATGGATCCAGATCCTAAAAACAACAAGGCTTTTGAATATGCATGAGTAATTAAATGAAATAAAGCGGCTCGATAAGACCCCATACCTAAAGCTAACATCATATAACCCAATTGAGACATTGTCGAATAGGCTAGACTTCTTTTAATATCTTTGTGAGCAAGAGCTAAAGTAGCTCCTAAAAGTACTGTTATTATACCTATCAAAGTTATTAGATTCATTATGTAAGGTATGACTATGAAAAGAGGAAGAAGTCGAGCCACAAGAAAAATTCCCGCGGCTACCATAGTAGCCGCGTGTATCAAAGCAGAAATAGGGGTAGGTCCTTCCATGGCATCTGGTAACCATACATGAAGGGGGAATTGTGCAGATTTTGCAATTGGACCGCAAAATAATAGAAAGGCACACAAAGTAAAAAAGAGCAGTTCATTCTCATTAGTTAAAATCTCATTAGTTAAAATGCAATTTTTGACTATTTCAACTAAATCCTGAAATTCGAAACTGCCCGTTATCCAATAAAGACCTAAAATTCCTAATAATAACCCAAAATCGCCTACACGATTAGTTAGAAATGCCTTTTGACAAGCATGGGACGCAATCGGTCGTGTGAACCAAAACCCTATTAATAGATACGAACACATTCCAACTAATTCCCAAAAAATATAGATTTGTATTAAATTCGAACTAGTAACTAATCCCAACATTGAAGTATTGAAAAAACTCATATAAACACAAAATCTTAAATAACCTTGATCATAAGACATATAACTATCACTATAAATAAGGACAAGAATTCCAACTGTAGTAATTAATATTAACAAAATTGAAGTAAGTGAGTCGATCAAATATCCAAACTCTAAAGAAAAATCATTGTTGATGGTCCACGACCATATATATTGATAGATATAACTGCTATTTATTTGCTGAATAGACAGATTGGCCGAAAAAGTGAAAACTATACTTAACAAAAAAATACTTGGAAAAGCCCATATACGACGAAGTTTTTTTGTTGACGCCGGGAAAAGTAGGACTCCCATTCCTATTAACATAGGGACTGGAAGTGTAATGAAAAGCATAATAAAAAAATATTGATACGTATATTCCATAAAAAAATAAAAAAATCTCATTATTCTTAATTAATCTGAATCTTTTTCAAAATCCTTCACGCATTCAAATTAAGAAGTTAGAATTGTTCAAATGATATTCCTAAGATACTAGTGAAAATGGAAAAAATACCTATTCTAAAATGAAAATTGTATTTATTGTATTTATTTTTATGAGTTCAAAAAATTTTGAAGGATTTCTATACATGTAGATACATCTAGAAAAAATGAAGAATTTTATAAAAATAAATAAAGTAAAAGTACTCGATTCTTATTTTAATTTGAATCAGAATGATCAAAAAGAGATTGCTTTTATGAGATCCTTAGTAAATTCAATAAAGAAATAATGTAGTATGATGAAAAATAATATAAATCGAAACATAAAAATAAAAAAGAAATGAAAACATTTTTTTATGAAGATAAAGAAAATATCATAAGAAGACTAACTAACATAAAAAGACTAACTAAAAAGAGAAATATTATAAATATAATAATGACTTTATTTTTTAATAGATGTCTTTCACATCCATCATCCATATAGAATATTAATTAGTTTCTTTTTTTTTATGAGAGTTTCAAAAAACTGCACTTCTATATCAAAAAAGCATATTCAAAAAATAGTTGAAAAAAAAATGATCTTGGACAGCGTTGAAAGCCTTTTCCTTAGCAAAATCCCTTTATACTATACTCGTAATTCAAAAAGTTTTTTTGTGCGATTTGTGCGACAAATAAAAAAGGCAAACCTAGGCTAATTGGACTCGAATTGGTATAAGAAAAAGTAAAATTGTGTTTATGATTTTGAATTTAGAATATCTAATAGAAAATAGAAACGAATAATCTAGAAAAAATTTGCATTATTTTATATTTAGAGCTAATCAATATCAAATAAAAAAGGAACTCTTTTCACTTTATACGAATAATTCTTCTTTTTAGTTCTTTATGAATTTGAAATACTTTTTTTTTTTTTATATAATAGAAACAAGAAAAACAAAGAGAAAACATTTAGTACACCTCTTTTAAGGTATTTTATCATTTTGGGGATGGGGATTTCTATTTTCCCCATCAACCCACTTGTTAGAATCATAAAAAATCATAATAATTATAATAATAAATAAAGACACATAAAAAAAAAGATTAAGAAGTTTTTTTTTCAACTTTGAATGAAAAATGGAACTGAAAAGGACAAATCTAAGCTCTTTAGCAAAAAAAAATCGGTTCTTAACAATTATTATTAGAAATAACTATATAAAAATAAAATGGAATCAGCCCTTTTTTGATTTCAAATTTCAACTCAATTAAGAAAAAAAGCACTTTAGAACTTTTAGATAGATCAAACTGTGTAAATTTTGAAAAATATCGTTTAGAGCATAATTATATGCTTGGGCCGAACATTGTATCAAAATGTATATATTGAATTGTTCAATCTTTTGGGATAGAACTCAAAACGATATATATAATACCCAGAGATCAATACCTAATTGTTTTGCTAAATCCTAACAAAAGTTCTCTACACAATGAAATTCTAACAAGTAATACAAAAAAAGATTTCCAGAAATTCTTAGAATGTATCACTTAAATGGAATTTGAAATTCCATTTTTAGTTTGATGAATTTGACTGACCTAAAAAGATTCTATTGAATTGAGTCCTTTCAATTTGACGATCGAATCAAAATAGGTTATTATGCTTTTGAACACGCCGCTATGGTGAAACTGGTAGACACGCTGCTCTTAGGAAGCAGTGCGAAAGCATCTCGGTTCGAGTCCGAGTAGCGGCATAAGGGTTTTTCATTTTCAAAAGGATTCAACAAATCGTATAATGAATTGAATTACCGATTTTAATTCTGTATGTATAATTAAGGTACCTTTTTCTATTTTTTATGATATTTTCGACTTTAGAACATATATTAACTCATATATCTTTTTCGGTTGTTTCCATTGTAATTCTAATTCATTTGATAATTTTATTAGTCGATGAATTCATCGAACTATATGATTCGTCAGAAAAGGGTATGATAATCAGCTTTTTCTGTATAACAGGATTATTAATCACTCGTTGGATTTATTTGAAACATTTACCAATAAGTGATTTATATGAATCATTAATATTCCTTTCTTGGGGGTTCTCCATTATTCATATGGTTCCTTATTTTAAAAAACATCAAAAATTTTTAGGCGTAATAACCGCGCCTAGTACTTTTTTTACCCAAAGCTTTGCTACTTCAGGTTTTTTAATTGATATGCATCAATCTGAAATCTTAGTACCCGCTCTGCAATCCCAATGGTTAATGATGCACGTAAGTATGATGATATTAGGCTATGCAGCTCTTTTATGTGGATCATTATTTTCAGTAGCACTTCTAGTAATTCAATTTCGAAAAGTCATTATTGAAAAAAGAAAAAAAAAATTAAAAGATTCATTTTCCTTCCGTGAGATCCAATACATGACGGAAGGGGGAATTTTTTTCAAAAATCTTTCTTTTTTTTCTTTTAGGAATTTTTACAGATTTCAGTTGATTCAACAATTGGATAATTGGAGTTATCGTATTCTTAGTATAGGGTTTCTCTTTTTAACCATAGGTATCCTTTCAGGAGCAGTCTGGGCTAATGAAACATGGGGGTCCTATTGGAATTGGGACCCAAAAGAAACTTGGGCATTTATTACTTGGGTCATATTTGCAATTTATTTGCATACTCGAACAAATAAAAATTTTAAAAGTTTCAATTCTGCAATTGTTGCTTCTATAGGGTTTCTTATAATCTGGCTATGCTATTTTGGAGTTAATTTATTGGGAATAGGACTGCATAGTTATGGTTCATTTACATTAACATCTAATTGAATTGAAAAAAAAAAGTATTGATGAAGAAAAACATAGGACAACTTAGGCTATATTATCTTATATATATATAAGAAACTTCAGTTAAGTGGCTGAGAACCTTTTGAATCAAGTAATATAATGATTCAAAAGGTTCTCACAAATGCCAAAGATATTTGGTTCTAATTCCTCTTTTTTTAATAGGTTTTTGTTTTTTTAGAATGACTAACTCTTAAAATAATTAGATAGAATAGCACTAACCTTCTCAACTGCTAATGAAAAAACGAAATCCGGAAAAATCCCAATACCTATTACCGGTAAAAGTAGACATATCGAAACAAAAAATTCCCGCGGTCCAGAATCAAAAAAATACGAGTTTGCAGCATCAAATAGCTTATATCCATAGAACATTTGGCGTAACATAGATAATAAATAAATAGGAGTCAATATGATTCCAACTGCCATTACAAAAGTAATTAGTATTTTGGCCATTAAAAGATATTTATGGCCGGTAATTATTCCAAAGAAAACGATTAATTCTGCAACAAAACCACTCATGCCCGGTAATGCAAGGGAAGCTAATGATAAAATACTGAACATCGTGAATATTTTTGGCATTAGAGTAGCTATTCCGCCCATTTCGTCAAGATAAACAAGATGTATTCTATCATAACTCGTTCCCGCCAAGAAAAAAAGTGCAGCGCCAATAAATCCATGCGATATTATTTGTAAAACAGCGCCATTGAGTCCCATATCACTTATAGAGTAAATCCCTATAATTATGAAACCCATATGAGATACAGAGGAATAGGCTATTCTCTTTTTTAAATTTCGTTGACCAGAAGATGTTAAAGCTGCATAAATTATTTGTATTGCGCCTACTATTACCAACCAGGGCGCAAATAAAGAATGGGCGTGGGGTAATAATTCCATATTGATTCGAATCAATCCATATGCTCCCATTTTTAATAAGATTCCAGCTAGGAGCATACAAGTACTATAATGTGCTTCTCCGTGGGTGTCTGGTAACCATGTATGGAAAGGTATAATCGGTGATTTGACAGCAAAAGGAACAAGAAACCCAATATAGAATAGTATTTCTAGGCTCACAGGATATGATTGATTGGCTGATTTTTCAAAATAGAATGTTGGTTCATCAAACGTATATAAAGCGATACCCAAAGCTCCCATTAATAAAAAAATAGAACTGCCCGCAGTATACAAAATAAATTTTGTAGCTGAATACAAACGCTTCTTTCCTCCCCACATGGAAAGGAGTAGATAAACGGGAATTAATTCTAACTCCCACATAATGAAAAAAAGTAAAAGATCTTGAGAAGAAAATAATCCTACTTGGCCACTATACATCCCTAACATCAGAAAATGAAATAATCGGGAATCCCGAGTAATTGGCCGAGCCGCTAAAGTAGCTAAAGTCGTGATAAATCCTGTCAATAAAACGGGTCCTATCGAGAGTCCATCTATTCCCAATCGCCAATCAAAATCCAAAAAATCGATCCACTTAGAATTCTCCGCTAATTGAATTAGCGGATCGTCCAATTGGAAATAATAAGAGAAAGCATAGGTCATTAAAAGAAGTTCTAATATACAGATAGAAATAGTATACCATCTAATTATCTTATTTCCCTTATGAGGGAAAAAGAAAATTAAGCAACCCGCAGATATTGGTAAAACGACAAATATTGTTAACCAAGGAAAAGAATTCGTGGTAAAGACAAGATACACTTGGGCCACAAAAACCCGTGTCTAATCTTTGATTTTCAAGCACGGGTTTTTGTCGGTAAACAAAAAAGAAAATAGGTTCAAGTGGTTTTTTGTGGAAAGGATCAATAAGCTAGACCCATGCTTCGAGTTGTTTCATGCCATAAATAAACTCGTACACTCAAGAAATCCGTTGGGCAGGCGGATTCACATCTTTTACACCCGACACAATCTTCTGTTCTTGGCGCGGAAGCTATTTGTTTAGCTTTACATCCGTCCCAAGGTATCATTTCTAATACATCCGTGGGGCAGGCACGAACGCATTGAGTGCACCCTATACATGTATTATATATTTTGACTGAGTGTGACATTGGATCTATTAATTTTTAATTTTGTTAATGTCATAAAATTTCGACCTAGTAAATTCCTAAATTTGTCATATATTTAGACACCAGATGAATCAAGGATTTGCCAGAATTTTTCTATTCAATATTGCATTCCGCATCGATTCATAAGATAAAGCCAAGATACTTTAATTTTTTCTATTTTCACAAACAGAATCAGATAATTATCTATTGTAGATACGAATTCAAATGAATGAATATGAGCATTCTATCTATTTTAGATTCTCAATATTACTTATTCAACAAATTGGATTGATTAATATGAATTGATTTTTGATTACGATAAATTGACGAAACAATAGCCGGTCCAATAGCTGCTTCAGCGGCTGCGATAGATATAACAAAAATTGCAAAAATATTTCCTTTTAATTGGCGACTATCAAAAAAATCAGAAAATATTATGAAATTCATATTAACAGCATTTAGGATAAGTTCAAGACACATAAGGGCTCTAACCATATTCCGACTCGTAATCAATCCATAGATACCGATAGAAAATAAATAGGCACTGAAAACAAGTACATGTTCGAGCATCATAGAACAACTCCTTAAAAATTTTCGATTTATTTGAATATAAACTTTGAATAGAAACAATGAATAGAAATTCAAGATTAATAGATTGGATTAACTACAATTGAGAATATTACAAGTACAGAGCAAAGATCTATATTAGTAATAGGTCGCATAAATAAAAGGAATTTTATTATGAATAATCTTCATATCGGATTAGCGAAAAATATCTGCGAGAACCCAGAGAGAAAAATTTGTATTGTGGTTACTCATTTTACAGATTTATGACTGACGAGCCACAGTGATCGCACCTATCAAAGCAATTAAAAGAATTATTGAAATTAGTTCGAACGGAAGAAAAAAATCTGTTGATAAATGAATTCCAATTTGTTGGCCGTTACTTATTAAATCTTGCTCAAGAATCTGATTTTCTCTTGTAGTCCAAATAATCCCGTACCATGTCGTATCTGAAATAAAAGTAATTAAAAAGACAAAAATACTTGTAGAAACTAGGGCGGTGACCCAATTTCCAACAGCCGAAAGATTAGAACCTTTTAAATACTCTGGACCATTCATGAACATTACAGTAAATAGAATTAAAACATTTATAGCTCCTACATAAATAAGGAGCTGCGCAGCAGCTATAAAATAAGAATTTGATAAAATATAAAATAAGGATATACAAACAAGAACGAATCCCAAAGAAAAAGCAGAATAAATTGGATTAGTGAGTAATACCACTCCTAGACCTCCGAATATCAAACCTAATCCCAAAAAAACTAAAATAAAATCATGTATTGGTCCAGATAAACCCATTGTGTGTAAACTACAAGATAAAAAAACTTTAATTCTTTTTTCATGACCTTATTGACCCTGACCAGCAAAAAAGACTATTTAAAATGCTAATAGGTTTCTAATTGAATTTCACCCTACCCCTAAAGGGTAGAATTTACTATGGATACAACTATTGGACTAATTACGCTCTTTCTAGAACATCTAAAGACTCTGATTTAGATTAGAAAATCATTATGGATAGAATTTTAGCTCAGCTTATACAAATCTAACTCTATTATTTATCTATATGGAAATTCAAAATATAGAAATAGAAATTTGAATGTAGTAATTCAAAATTTCTATTTCTTTTTCTTTAATTAATCTTAATTAATCTTTAATCAAAAGTAATTTATCCATTTTTTTGAGGTGAATGAAAAATAGTTCGAATTGTATAATCTTCACTTGCCGACATTGGTAGACGCCCTAAAGCGATTTGATTATAATTCAATTCATGACGACTATAAGTGGAAAGCTCATATTCTTCAGTCATTGATAAACAATTTGTTGGACAATACTCAACGCAGTTTCCACAAAATATACAGATTCCAAAATCAATACTGTAATTAAACAACCGTTTTTTTCGAATGTCAGTTTCCAATTTCCAATCAACAACAGGTAGATCTATAGGACATACGCGAACACATACTTCACAAGCAATACATTTATCAAATTCGAAATGGATTCGACCGCGGAAGCGCTCGGATGTGATGAATTTTTCATAAGGATATTGAATAGTTACCGGTAAACGATTTGCGTGAGATAAGGTAATCATGAAACTTTGCCCAATGTATCTTGCAGCTCGTATGGTTTGTTGACCATAATTAATGAACCCAATTACCGTGGGGAACATATCGTGAATTTTTATGAAGAATTTTCGATTTGTTTTTTTATCTTGTTTGAGATAAGTTATCCATATAAATATCACTTTATCACTTTTTTATAGCGAAAGGAGTTGAAAAGAGGCTGTTAATAATAGATTACCAAGAGAAATAGGTAAAAGAAATTTCCACCCAAGATTTAATAGTTGGTCCATTCTTAGTCTAGGTAAAGTCCATCTTGTTGTGATAGGAATGAATAAGAGCAAATACGTTTTAACCAATGTAATAAAAATACCTATTGTTATTGTAAACACTTCACTTATTTTTTTTAGTTCAAAAAATTCTGGAACGAATATATACGGAATAGAGATATTCCAACCACCTAAGTAAAGAACTGTTACAAATAAGGAAGAAACTAATAGGTTTAGATAGGAAGCAAGATAAAATAAACCAAATTTTATACCCGAATATTCAGTTTGATAACCCGCTACTAATTCTTCTTCTGCTTCTGGTAAATCAAAAGGTAATCTCTCACACTCTGCTAGGGAAGAAATCAAAAAAATGATAAATCCTGCAGGTTGTCTCCAAAAATTCCAACCCCAAAAACTATATTTTGATTGTGCCTCAACTATATCAACTGTACTTAAACTGTTAGATAATCATAGTCGATGATAACATTACTGTTACTATCGCTATTCCAGAACCGTACGTGAGATTTTCAACTCATACGGCTCCTTGAAGGTCATAAATAAATGTAAGGACTCGATGATATTATTTGTTTCTAGATATTTCTATCTATTCTAGATATTTCTATCTATTTGTAGTAGAAATAAAATGAAAATCTATGAAACATTCCTAAATTCAACCAATACAATTCTGTCTGTTATAAGATTAAATAAAGTACTTTGGAATCAATCTTATCCTTTAAAAATCTTTTTTTATTTTTTAGCAATAACGGAAATCCTTTCATATTTCAGAAAATACTCGTCTGGTTGCAGAAATGTCAATATATATTGACACTTTTAGTTTTCAATTACGAAAAATAATTCGACATTCTATCAGTTTAGTTCATGAATTATGATATAAATTTGATTTCTACGAATAAAAGTAGATATAGGAAAAAAAAAAGAAAAATCTTTTTTTTTGTTTCTATTCTTCTTTCTAAAAAAAAAGAAAGGATTCTTTCGTTTTTGATAGTTAGTTCTTTAATCATGCGATAGGAGCATACTCTGAATCGGAATCTTGAGAAGTACTGCTTTAGCATTTCTACTAATTGAAAGTCCCATTTAATATTCTTTATATTCTTATGAAGAAATACCCTATTGGAGAATTTCAAAAATCTCTATTACTAATCCTTTGTGTATCTTGGTATTCCTAACCACGCACTTATTTTTGTTTGACTGTTCGTTTGCGTTATGATAATACTTCGAAATCATAGTCAAAACTCAATAGAGCCTGAACCCGCTTCAAGTCAGGATGACTAATCAACTAATCTTGGGGCAAATGGTCTCATTTTCTTATGTTTCTTTTTGTATTATTCTTGTACATCAGAAATGAGTCTCCATTATTTTTACTGCAAATTTCAAAGCTGTTTTATTTCACTCATATAGCTATCCAATTTAGTTCATTAATTCAAATGGTGAATAAAGATATTTCTTAAAATTAAAAGGATTTTTTAGTCCTAAAAAAAAAAAGGGAATAGCAAGAATTTTTTAACGAATCGCACGTAGAGATATGGATAATATACAGAGAGTCAATGGTATTTCATAACTAATGGATTGAGCGGCAGCTCGTAGACCACCTAAAAAGGAATATTTATTATTTGATCCATATCCCGACATAAGAAGTCCAAAGGGAGCAGTACTTGAAATGGCAATCCATAAAAAAATACCGATATTTAGATCTGCTAAAACAAGATGATAACTAAAGGGAATTACTGAATAACTTAATAAAGTTGATATGACTGCTACGGCTGGTCCGAGACTGAACAAATAAGTATCCCCTCTAGATGGAAAAAGATTTTCTTTGAAAAGTAGTTTTGTTCCATCCGCTAGAGCTTGAAGAACTCCTAAAGGTCCGGCATATTCAGGTCCAATACGTTGTTGTATCCCCGCAGAGATTTCTCTTTCTAACCACACAATTACTAGTAAACCTATCGTTATTGCTAATACAAGAGTTAAAATAGGGCCAAGTACCCACACAATTTCATAAGCCTCCTTTAAGACTTCCAATTTTGAAAAAGAATTTATAGCTTGTACTTTTGTTGTATCAATTATCATTTCAACGATCAACTTCTCCCATAATGATATCTATGCTACCTAATATTGTCATAATATCAGCCAATTTCATTCTTTTAACTAATTGAGGAAGGATCTGCAAATTGATAAAACCCGGTGGACGAATTTTCCATCTCCAAGGAAACCCAGTCTGATCCCCTATCAAAAAAATTCCCAATTCTCCCTTTGGTGCTTCTACTCTTACATAAAGTTCCTGTTGGGTCAATTCAAAAGTGGGAGACACCTTTTTACTAATGAATCGGTATTCAAAATCGTTCCATTTTGGATCACTTTTTTTATAAAAATTCAAACGTCTGGTCTCCAAATTTTCGTGGTCCCCTCCTGGAATTCCTTCCAAAGCTTGTTGAATAATTTTTATGGATTCAGTCATTTCACCAATTCGGATCAAATAACGGGATAACGAATCCCCCTCTTTTTGCCATTGTACTTCCCAATCAAATTGATCATAAGACTCATAATGATCAATTTTACGAAGATCCCATCGTATTCTAGAAGCTCGTAACATCGGTCCCGATAACCCCCAGTTTATTGCTTCGTCTGCACTAATAATACCTACTCCTTCAATTCGTTTTAAAAAAATGGGATTTCGCGTAATAAGTTTTTGATATTCAGTAACTGCCGTTAAAAAATAATTACAAAAATCTAAACATTTATCTATCCAACCATAAGGGAGGTCCGCTGCTACTCCTCCAATACGAAAATAATTATGCATCATTCTCATACCTGTAGCTGCTTCAAATAAATCATAGATTAACTCTCTTTCTCGAAAAATATAGAAAAAGGGCGTTTGTGCACCAATATCCGCCATAAAAGGGCCAAGCCATAACAGATGAGAAGCTATACGACTTAACTCTAAGATAATTACTCTGAGATAGCTGGCTCTTTTAGGTACTTGAATATTTCCAATATATTCTGCCCCATTTACTGTTATTGCTTCTGCGAACATCGTAGCTAAGTAATCCCAACGCGTTACATAAGGCAAATATTGTATAATTGTTCGATTTTCCGCAATTTTTTCCATTCCTCTGTGTAAATAACCTAATATTGGCTCACAGTCAATAACATCTTCACCGTCTAGAGTAAGGATGAGTCGAAGAACGCCATGCATTGATGGGTGATGGGGTCCCATATTCACTATCATAAAATCTTTTCTTTTAGCTGGTACATTCATAGTTATTTCCTCGATTCATTCTTCTATGAATTGCTGAAGACGAAAAGAAGTTCATCAAAATTCAAGAACGAATAAATCAAATAATTTATTTTAAATTAAAATTAGTGCTGATTTGACTTCCGAATATGCAATTTAGTAATTAATCTTTGATAACGTAATACGTTTTTCTTTTTTAAATAAGATAATAGTCGTCGGCGTTTTTCTAGCATTTTCCGCAAACCTCTTTGAGATGAATAGTCTTTTTTATGCAATTCAAAATGTGGAACAAGTGCTCGTATTTTTTTAGTAAAGCTTGTTATTTGAAATTCGACGGATCCTGTATTTTGATTTTTTTTTGAAATGATAAGTGAATTTTTTTTTACCATAAAACGAAATCCCCCTCCTATTGCCTTGCCCATTTTCAAAATGGTTTTATTGATTAGGAAAAATAACAAAAAATAGAATAAGAATAATTTCTTCAATGTTTTCTTTTTATACATCTTCAATGTTTTCTTTTTATACATCTTCAATGTTTTCTTTTTATACATAAAAATCTTCAATTCGTATTAATTTGTATAGTTTACTTATTTTATGTATTAATATTCATTTTTTTCTTTTTTTAGTTGGCTAGAAATAGAAAAGCATAGTATATCTCTTCTCTTTCAAAATCTCTTTCAAAAGAGAAAATTTGGTATCTCAAAGTCAATTCCATGGCTTCCTTTCTAGATAGAATTGATCGGCAATCGAATTCCAGGTATCAGAATAGAATATAGAATGGAAAACAAGGAATCTGTCTATATCCTTGTTTTCCATTCTCCATTCTAAGAATATATATATATATGAGAAACGTATCTTTATTTAATAGAAACGTATCTTTATTTAATAGAAACGTATCTTTATTTAATTTTCAATTGTGGATATATACGTATCCTTACCATACTGAACCGACTGGCATTATTTGTATTAAACCAAAAGTGGTTCATACAAGCTAAATCTTCGAATCGAAGATTTAGAAAAAAGTCAAAGCCTTTTTCATTCTTCCTTTATTTCTTTTTCTCCCATTCTTTTCTTTTCTTCTATTCTTTTTTTTTTAATACTCTTTATTTTCTTAAATTATGGTTTTTTGAGTCCAAAAAAACAAGGAAGACAAATAATAAGACAATACACAAGATTTCAGTGATGGAATTTTTCCATTCCGTCCAAGTTTCTCTTTGCTGTATCCAGATTGCTACAAATTCTAAGCTTTTATATACAAAAAAGAAGCTTTTTAACCAAGAAAGATAAGAACTGGTTAAAAAGAAAATGAAAATCTTGTTGTTTCCTTGAAACATAGGCAAAACGTTGGCAAGTCTGCCCTCGATTGCATTTGGTAAACAAAAAAAATTGAATACCGCGGAAATGCAATTAGTTAAGAATATGCCTCGGATGACTAAAGAATCCATGAATTCTCTCATATTCTGAGGATAATCAAAAAAGAAACAGTAGTCACTATGGTTCCAGTACAAAATCAACCCTCAAAACGCTACAGCTAGAACATTAATTATAATAGATTTATTCAATGCTCTATGCAGAGGTTCGTAGTAGATCGATTCCAATACTAGGACTTGTCCGACAACAAGCCCTGTTGTTCCGAATATCCTTTTTTGAAAATTAACAAATTCGTCAGTATTCTCTTTTAAAAACCAAGTTTTTAGAAGAAAGAAAAAACAGGGCCCCATCGAGAAAGTAATCATCACCCCAAAACGGATTCCGAGCATAACTACCGAATTTTGCGTATTTTTGTAGAAGGAATACACTATTTTAATGAGTTGTATAAGCATTTCTATTTTCTATTTTGAAAATTTCACTATTTTGAAAATTTCAAAAAAAATAATAAAGATCATATCAAAAATTTGAAAACATATTCCTAAACATATTCCTAATAAATGGACGTATTTGTCGACCATTTGTCATTTTTCTTTTTCAAAATGAATGAAAAAAAAGAGATATTAAATGAATGAAATAAGGGTGGAATAGAATTCCATAATTGAATCTCCCGTTGTTCCTCAGT